CTTTTCTTTATCTATTCTATATAGTCCGTGCTCCAGAGACTAGAATAAATATCTGACGAAGTAGAATCATCTTGATAGAGATGACAGATCCATTCTCTGTATTATCAATAGGATCAATTATAACAAGTCACACGCTCATATTCCGGAAATGAAATATCGAAACAAATAAATTTCACGATCGAACTACCAGAATGGTCTATAAATCCAAGTCTTAAGTAATCTTAAGTTGAAGTATTAAGTATTTTAAGCATTAAGTAAGTCTAAGTAAAATAAGTAAAATAATCTTTTTTGATTAAAAAATAAGGAAGTCCTAGTTTTTATGAACTAATTGATTGAAATTCCATCCAGTAAAACGGATGAATTATAAATTTCCAAAATAATAGATAGAAATATTGCAAATAGAGCCATTGCGACTCCCATAAGTGGTGTAGTCCCCCACCCTGGAGCTACTTTTCCATATTCCGAATTCAATGGTTTCAATAAACTCCCTACGCCAGTTCGTCTTGGCCCAGATTTCGAACTACTCTCAACGGTTTTTGTAGCCATAAATCCTCTTTCATCATGGGTTGTAATCTGTTGACTTTGTATACCATTTCGTTGTAGTTGTAAATAAACGGCATTATCGCGATCTTGAAATTTTCGAAAAAAAAAAAAATGGAAACAGCAACCCTAGTCGCCATCTCCATATCCGGTTTACTTGTAAGCTTTACTGGGTACGCCTTATATACTGCTTTTGGGCAACCCTCTCAAAAATTAAGAGATCCCTTCGAAGAACATGGGGACTAGTTGAAGTGACGAGCCCCCCATATTCATATTGGGGGCTCGTCACTTCAATGCAAATAATGAAAAATCATTTAATTTTTTTAGTTGGAACTTTAGGTGGTTCTCGAAAAAAGATAGCGAAAAATATTATCCCTAAAGTCGAAACTAAGAGGAATGTATAAACCAATGCTTCCATAGATTCGATCGTGGTTTACAATTATAGCTTCCACACCTATTCATTTTGGATCATTTACTAAATAAATTGTAAATTTAAATTGATAATTTACTCAATTTACTATTACTATATTCTCTATATATAAATAGACTATATTATTATATAACTATATACTATATAGTGAGTTTTACTATATATACTATATAGTATAGTCAATTATTATTACTATTCAATAGATTATATCTCTCATTTTTCAATATTATTCTAATATCTTCTATTATAAATATTAAAAATATTGAATATGAAATAGATAATAGATTCGATTAATATCGAAAATATAAATTATAGCTTCATTATATAAATTAGAAATTAAGAAATTAGAAATAGAAAGATTCTATCTAAATCTCAATTTAAATACTCTAACTATAATAAAATAAAAAAAAAAAGAGAGGTAAAAGATGACAAAGTCATTTTGTATCAGACTGCTTGTCTCCTTGTAGTTGGATCTCCGATTTTTTGAAATGCTCCAAATTCTACTTGAGCATCCAAATCTGGATCAATACCGGCAAAAACATCTCTGAACAAGGTTCTGGCACCGTGCCAAATGTGTCCGAAAAAGAAAAGCAAAGCAAACGTAGCGTGTCCAAAAGTGAACCAACCCCTTGGACTGCTACGAAAAACACCATCGGATTTCAAAGTAGCCCGGTCTAATTCAAAAATTTCACCTAATTGGGCACGCCTAGCATATTTTTTAACAGTAGCAGGATCACTATAAATGACTCCATTGAGTTCGCCACCATAGAATTCAACAGTTACCCCTACTTGTTCAACACTATACTTGGATTCTGCCCTTCTAAAAGGAACATCGGCCCTCACAATTCCGTCTCCATCTACCAAAACTACCGGAAATGTTTCAAAAAAAGTGGGCATACGACGTACAAAGAGCTCGCGCCCTTCTTTATCTCTAAATACGGGGTGCCCTAACCACCCAACAGCTATTCCATCCCCGCTATCCATTGAACCTGCTCTGAATAATCCCCCTTTCGCCGGATTATTACCAATGTAATCGTAAAAAGCTAATTTTTCGGGAATTTTAGACCAAGCTTCCGATAAACTCAGATTTTCGGCTAGTCCGGCCCCAACTCTTCGATATATTTCTTGCTGGAAGTACCCCTGATCCCACTGATAACGAGTGGGGCCAAATAATTCGATTGGGGTAGTTGCTGAACCATACCACATAGTTCCAGCAACAATAAAAGCTGCAAAAAAAACAGCAGCAATACTACTGGAAAGCACAGTTTCAATATTACCCATACGTAATCCTTTATATAGACGTTGAGGCGGACGGACACTAAGATGGAATAGACCTGCTAATATGCCCAATGTACCTGCTGCAATATGATGAGAAGCTATTCCCCCCGGAACAAAAGGATCAAAGCCTTCCGCACCCCACGCTGGATTTACAGATTGTACTTTTCCAGTTAGTCCATAAGGATCAGACACCCATATTCCAGGACCATATAAGCCTGTTACATGAAATGCGCCGAAGCCAAAGCAAGCCACTCCTGATAGAAATAAATGAATTCCAAAGATCTTGGGCAAATCTAAAGAAGGTTTTCCCGTACGTTCATCAGAGAATATTTCTAGGTCCCAATAAACCCAATGCCAGATAGCTGCCAAGAAGCACAAACCAGAAAACAAAATATGTGCCCCTGCCACACCTTCATAACTCCAAATGCCTGGATTTGTTATAGTTCCTCCTGAAATACTCCAACCCCCCCACGAATTGGTTATTCCTAAACGAGTCATGAAGGGTATAACGAACATGCCTTGTCTCCACATTGGATCGAGAACAGGATCAGAGGGATCAAAAACCGCTAATTCATATAGAGCCATCGAGCCAGCCCAACCAGAAACTAGAGCTGTATGCATTATATGGACAGAAAGCAATCGACCGGGATCATTCAATACAACAGTATGAACACGATACCAAGGCAAACCCATGTAAATACCCCTTTCTTAAAAATAAATAGACATTATGTAACTTTATCGCATTAGAAAAGACTAGACCGTGTACTTAATGTACTTCACCTGTTCGGTATATTTTGTATAGGAAAGGATTAATATTGATTTGTATTCCTTTCTTTTATTCAGAATAACAAAGATAAACAGATCTTATTCTATACCCGATAAGTACCAATATGCAATGGGAGGTTTTTATGAGAAAGAGTGCATAGATACTTGTTTATCATTTTAAATAATTCGAACAATAGGCCGATCCAATCGATCCCATTCGTTCCAATTTTTCTTTATTCATTCTGTCTTCCTATATATACTTATATATACTAGAATTCTAAATTCTATCTATATAATGAGAAAATATTCTATTAGATAATAGAATATTTTCTCATCTTTTTATATAATATAGATAATATAATATGAGAAGATATAAAATAATATAATACGAGAAGATATAAAAAGAGAAAAATTTATATTCTAACTTATAAAAATTTATATTCTAACTTAGAATTTCGATATAGATTCTAATAAAAAAAATATATATAATTTGAAAATTTGAAAAGAGAAAATAAAGAAAAAAGGATAAAGACAATAAATCCATTGTTACGTTTCTATATTAAAGTAAAGTATAGTACTTCATTTTTTCTTTATTTTAATGCCCATTGGTGTTCCAAAAGTACCTTTTCGGAGTCCTGGAGAGGAGGATGCAGTTTGGGTTGACGTATAGTGCGACTTGTCAGACATATTGGTCATATGGTATTTCCCCGTTATCTCCCCCGATCGAGTATTCTATATTTCGCCCAATCCAATACATATATATTCTATATTGTATTGATTTAACCATCAATAATTTGGAGCGTGAAGTACAATAATTCCTATTGGGGATCAATATTATCAATTAGAATAATTGATGGTTTACTTGAACTGATAAAATAAAGTATCCAGGCTCCGTTAAGAGAATAAACGGTAAGAGTAAAGTAATAGAATGGGAGTGTAAATGTAGTAATATAAATATAAACTATAAAAAATAAAAAATCTTTTTAAAATATATATAAGTATTTAATTAAGATAATATAAGAATATGAAATATAGAATAAAAAAAAAAAAAAATATATATAAATCTAATAAAATTATTAAGAATTGAAGAAATTCATTAGTAATTCAATATAATCTAAATTACTAAAATAGAACTATAATAGATTATATGGAATATATTATTACACGATTACCGCTTGTATCATAGGCTATTATTATACTTACTATAGGGATAGTATCAAACTGCCTACTTCAAAAGAGTAGTATGATGAATACATTGAATAGTTTAGGGAAAGCTATGAAACGAATTGAAAAAAAAAAAGAAGTGGTACTGAAATCATTTGCCCTATATGCGCAAATGTAATTCGGGCAAATCTTCCCCCGGAGTAGAACAAGAACCTAAAAGAATTGAAAGGGCCCATTCAGGAACAAGAAAATTACATCGTTATTTGAATTTCGATGAAAGAATACATCAATGAGAAGTTAGTTCAATAAGTTCAGAAAATTCTTTTTTATTTTATACATTTACATTATAGAATATAGAGAAGGAGGACAAAACTCCTGTTAAAAAATAAAAAAGAAATAAGATTAGAATCAACATATTGATTTTTTTTTTCGCAATTCTTTCGAACCGTATGCATCCAAAGGTGCATGTACGGTTCTTCAGGGATAAAATTTTGCCCTAATCAACCGACTTCATCGAGAAAGATTACTTTTTTTAGGCCAAGAGGTTGATAGCGAGATCTCGAATCAACTTGTTGGTATCATGGTATATCTCAGCATAGAAGATGATACTAGGGATCTGTATTTGTTTATAAACTCTCCAGGCGGATGGGTAATACCAGGAATATCCATTTATGATACTATGCAATTTGTGTCACCGGATGTACATACAATATGCATGGGATTAGCCGCTTCAATGGGATCTTTCATTCTAGTCGGAGGAGAAATTACCAAACGTCTAGCATTCCCTCACGCTTGGCGCCAATGAGTTTTTATTTGAGATGAGAAAAAAGAAGACTATGCCTTCGCTGTATCAAATATGAATCAAATAAAAAAGAAAATAAAGAATAAGTAATAATAGCATGGCACTTCGAGTTCGATATGAACAAACATTATTGTTTTTTTATAACATGAGATTTTTGTATCGAGATAGTAGTATGAAAGAAGGGTTATTCCCAATTTGATCTTATGTGTCAAGAGTAAATTTCAGCGTCACAAACCATTTTTCTTCCACACCAGAAGTCTCTTTCTTATCTTTATTTTAAGAAAAAAAGAGTCAAAAAATGGAAAAAAAAAATAATTTTCTTCTTCTTAGATCGTATCAAAAAGAAACTTTGGGATTGCTAAACTACAGATGAGATAAATATATAAAGCAACAGAACCATCATAGTATTTTTTTTTTTTTGACTACGAAAGGAAGGATGGTAAATGGATCATTTAACGATTTGTATCAGATGGGTTCTATTTATTTTTTTTGATAGAATTTTTTATATCGAAAAATAAATTTCATTGCAGAGCCGTATGCAATGTACAAAAGATGCCTGTACGGTTGTTTAATTCTCTTTTTTTTTTTATCTTCCCCCTTACTTAAACTCAATCATGCAAAATAGAGATAGAAGAACCGTTCATGGTGTTATATCAATATCATCAGGGTTATGATTCACCAACCTGCTAGTTCTTTTTATGAGGCACAGGCAGGGGAATTTATTCTGGAAGCAGAAGAACTATTGAAGCTTCGCGAAACCCTCACAAAAGTTTATGTACAAAGAACGGGCAACCCTTTATGGGTGATATCCGAAGATATGGAAAGGGATGTTTTTATGTCAGCAACAGAAGCCCAAGCTCATGGCATCGTTGATCTTGTAGCGGTCGAAAATGAAAATGCTGAGGATTTCGTATAAATATAGAATTCCATTTACAAATTTGAATTTTCTGTGATTTTATATTGAATAGAAATCATTCATAATCATCAACCATCAGGTTAAGATCGATCTAAGCCAACCCGCTCTATTCTATCTAGAATGAGATTCTATAGACACGATATGCCAACCATTAAACAACTTATTAGAAACGCAAGACAGCCAATAAGAAATGTCACGAAATCTCCCGCTCTTCGAGGATGTCCTCAGCGTCGAGGAACATGTACTAGGGTGTATGCGTGACTCGTTTAGTTCAGATCATGAGTTTGAAGAAATGTAAAAAAAAATTATTTACGACCACTACCAATGAATAGGATAGATAGAGTGGAAGACGGACATTTAATTGACTATTTTATAATATCTAAAAATGAAGATCTATCATCGACCTATTATGTTTATGTTATTGAATTTATGGTTTCTATTGGTTAAATCCAATCACTCCGTTTGAAATGAGAAGAAATTCTCCATTGGTAGCAAAAAGTTATCCATTAAGCGGAGGAAATAAATTTATAAGAAGCAAAAAGGTTATGCTCCTATTCTTAAAAAACGGACTAACAGGGTTAGCTACCTAGCCAACTTTCAAAATTAAATGCCGTCACTGTATGGATAGCTTTTTTGTGAAAAGGACTATCTATTACTTTATAATTAGAATTGATAAAAAATTCTAATTTAAAAATAGATAGGTAGAGCCAAAGAGTGTGAACTATACAAGTTCACAATAAAATTTGATTAAATGAAATAAGAGGCTCCGGTGTATAGAGAGGACCTCACCGTTTCAGAAGTTGCCATAGAAACGAGGGAACCCACTATTCTTTTTTATTTAGTAGCATTTTTGAGATACCTGGAAGAAAAAATCGTGGTCGGGAAGGTCATAGTAGCAAAAGCCATTGGAATTTATAGTTTATATATCGGAATAATCCGTTTTGTTATTAATCGACCGGAGGAAAAGAGTGACTGAAAGAAGAGAAATCAATTAGTTATTCAAGAGAGTTTCATTTGATTCAATGACCAGAGTTAAACGAGGATATACAGCTCAGAGACGTCGAAAAAAAATTCGTTTATTTGCATCAACCTTTATAGGGGCTCATTCAAGACTTACTCGAACGACTACTCAACAAAGAATGAGAGCTTTGGTTTCCTCTCATCGAGATAGGAGCAGGAAAAAGAGAGATTTTCGTCGTTTGTGGATCACTCGTATAAATGCAGTAACTCGCGAGGAAATGGTATTCTATAGTTATAGCAAACTCATACACAATCTGTACAAGAGACAATTGCTTCTGAATCGTAAAATACTTGCGCAAATAGCCCTATCAAATAAGAATTGTTTTGATATGATTTTCAATAAAATAATTAATCAAAAATAAAAATCAAATAAAGGAATAAAATAAAGGAATAAAAGAATCTTAATAGAATCTACTATACAAGAAACAAGAATGATTGAAACAGAATTTCCCGGAGAATGGACTCCGGGAAGATATAAGAAAAAGAAATGAAGATTTGAGTAGTAGGAATAAACGAACATCTTTCAAGAAAAAAAAGATTGCTTACCCATTTTTCCTTTTTTATAACACAAGAATCCAATCTGGATTCTAGATTCTAGGTTTTTTCGAGCAAAACATTAATCTGAGCTTGAGTTACGATTGGAGTTTTGAAGAGTCTATCTATTTATTTTTGGTTCTAGGACTAGTAGTTCTAGGGATTGACTCCACTCTATAAAATTGTTTCTCATTATTACGAAAAGGTAACGAAGATAAAATACGAGCTTGTTTTATAGCAATAGTAATTAATCGTTGTTGTTTCAAGGTCAACCTATTCACCCGTCTAGATAATATTTTACCTTGTTCACTAATAAATCGACTAATTAAACTCATGTTTCTATAATCGATTCGATCCCCCGATCCAATTGGGGGTAAACGCCTACGAAAAGATCGCTTGGATTTACGAAAAAGTTGTTTGGATTTATCCATGGTTTGCTTATCCCTTGTTTGTTTATTCCTTATATATATATTCCTTATATATAAAATAATATATAAAATACAATTATCTTTTTTTTTTCTTCTTCATTGAAGATCCGACCAAAAGAGGATTTGGTTTGTATTGTATATATGTTATGTTAAGTCCCGCTCCTTGAAAAAATCATACACGCATTCTGTTCTATCTATTTCTTTATTTCCCCGTGAATTGTATACTTTTGGCAATAGCGACAAAATTTTCTCAATTCTAATCGATTGGGTGTATTGTGTCGATTCTTTTGAGTAATATATCTGGAAATGCCCGTCGATTCTTTATTGACACCCTTTCTAACACAACAGGTACATTCCAAAATCACTATAAGTCTTATATCTTTACCCTTGGCCATGAATCTCCTTTTCATTTTGGATCGACTTCATTTTAGAACTCTCCTCATTTTTTTTTTGATCCGAACCAAATATAAAATAAAATAATTAATAAGAATAAAACAAAAAAATCTATATTAATAAAAGTTACTAATTAGAAATGTAATTTGTAAAGATTCTTTTTTCAAATTCTAATAATTTGAATGACTTCGAAGCACTATAATCTAAAATCTCATTATTAGGAATTACTAGAACTATAAAGAAAGATAGTCATGTTTATTAATATAAGAATATTAAGAATCTAGTAATAATTAAGTAATACAATTTTTTCTAACTAGGAATTCTTCCTATCCTAATCTCAGTATTTTCTTCTTTATATATTAGAATTTCATCGAACCATCCCTAGACTGGATCCACTTTTCCATTTCTTTTTCCCAAAATTCTATTGTAGATTCACTTTATCTTGACTGAGGTTCGATATACTTTTTATTTCTTCTTTCCTATCCTAAATCAAAAATAAAAAGGGAGTTAAATTGGAGCCATGTTACGTAGAATTAATCTCAAATCTTCTTCATTTCTTCACATATCAATAAAAGAATTTAATAAAAATGAAAAAAAGGGGAATGACAAGGCATCTGGAAATAAACGATTAATTTCTATCAATAGACCTGCTAAAGACCCAAACCATAGAGTGGTTAGCACAGGTGCCGTGGAGAGATATGTTTTTATATCTCGCATTGAAAATCCTCCTTCTTCTTTTATTTTATATTTACTTTTTCTTGTAATTCTTTATTTGTATTGTATATTGTAATACATATATAGTCTATATAAATTCTAATACATAGATCATAGATAACCCAATCTTGTAGTTCAAGGTCATTTGTTTTTGCAAGAAATTGAATTCTAATTGGGAATTACTAACTAAAATGCATATTACAAGGATCTAGCAGATAAAATTTTGTCGATAAAAAAAATGACAAGAACATTATATATATATCTATAGTTAGAGCAAAAAAGAATGATGTGGAAAACAGGACATAAATTTTGTACAATGACACTGTACAACAATTTTTAAAAAGGGATGTAGCGCAGCTTGGTAGCGCGTTTGTTTTGGGTACAAAATGTCACGGGTTCAAATCCTGTCATCCCTACCTATTCTTTCTCCTATGAACAGTTACGAGGGATTCATTGGGGATAAAATTGGGCATAATCTTAGACTCTATTTACGCAATACCCTTTGAAATCTTTTTATTTACAATCGTATCTACTGTTATAGGATATAAGAAAGCGCTCTTAGTTCAGTTCGGTAGAACGCGGGTCTCCAAAACCCGATGTCGTAGGTTCAAATCCTACAGAGCGTGATTCCATTCCGTTTATGTTATGTTTAATTACCAGGAAATAGCTTAACAAAACAAAGTATAATTGCAACTTGAATTTGACCTCCTCTTTGTAGGAGGTCAATAAAAAAAAAAAAAAAAACAAAAAAGAAATGTTACTCAATCAAAGGTCCAACTGATCACCGCGCCTGTATTGTAAATATGCAGTTACAAATAATCCTGTTAAAGTAATAGGGATTAGACCTAAGACGATTCCAAATAGAAAAACTTCAATCATTTCAATTTGTTTTAGGGAATAAAAAGAGAGGTAAGATCTATCCCTAAATATTAATATGAATTATCCGTGAATCTCAATGAACAGGAATTTACAATTGACGCGAGGAGTAACCATAAAATACCTGAAATCTAAAATGA